TTGATCGGAATATGAATCAAACGGAGGACCCTTTAACTATTAAGGGGTCAATAGAACGAATCACACTTTTACCACTAAACTATACCCGCTACAATCCAATTATAGCATATAAATAGACTTTTTGTCGAACAAAAAAAGAGTTAGTAATCACTAAATAGAATCATAAAGGAATCATGAAGATTATCGTGTTGACGTGTTTCGTACGGGGATAGAATAAATTAGGAAAGGAGGACTCGCTTAAATAACTAAACAAGGTTTTTGAGGGTCAGTTTTTTCGCAGATATATTTTTCCAAAACTACTTAAGACATAAAAAAATCAATTTTTAAAAAATTGATAGTTCCATTCGTTCTTATCATTGGTCTTTTTTTGTTGTTTCAATAACAAGTATTTTTTTTTACGCTTCGAGGGAACAAAAAAGGCCCAGCTAGGTACTGACCAGGCCGGGCTGTCCAAAAAAAAAGGGGGTAATCCTTATTTTTGTATCTATTATTTGATTTATATATTGTCTATATTCTATATTATTAAATTTTGAATTATTAGTATTCTATTTTTTAATAAACTAAAAAAAAGTTATATATTTCTAAGAAAGAATTGGTTACGGTTAAGAAAGAAATAAGTATTAAATACTAAAATCTTCAAATAAACAAAAATATAGAATTTTTTTTAATTCAAACTTCATTAAAAAAAAATGAAATAAATAAAAAAAAAAAGAGGTACTTTTTTCGATTACTATTTTTTTTTTTTTGTTTTTTGTAATGAAACATATTTATTATTTCATTATGGAGAGATGGCTGAGTGGACTAAAGCGCCGGATTGCTAATCCGTTGTACGAATTTTTCGTACCGAGGGTTCGAATCCCTCTCTTTCCGTTTCCGTCGATGACTTTCTATTTTCTTTTTCCTTTCATATCAAACCCCTTTTTTTCATTGTTTTACTTGCTTTTCAAAACTTCTTAGTATTTTTTCTATTTCACATCTTTATCTTTATAAAAATGAAAAAAAAAAACGAAAAAAAAAGAAAGCTTTTTTTTTTATTCTTCGCGTCCCGGATTTCGTCCTGGATCGTTAGATAAGAATCCGAAGATAAAAAGAGAAACAAAAAATATCACTATCGTGTAAACAAAAAGTTTTAGAGTAAGCATTTCCAAATTTTCAGGATTTAAAAATAGAAAGGGAATAGATTTTCTTATACTATTGTGTTTTTTTCCCACGAAGAAAAAAAAAAGTAATTTTGGGAAATAGAAAGGAATTCTCAGATCTAACAAATAAACTTGTTTTCTAATAAGAAAAAGACTCGAGTCCTTTATTATATTACTGAAATATTTTTCATACACAAAATTCTATATTGGTGGGGACTCTAATGTACTAGGGCATTGAGATGGTACAGATTTTCGTGGCTATAGGGGAATTTTTGAATCGAAGAGTCCTACTGTAAAACTTATCTGATCTTATCAATTGTTAGAATGTTTTTTTTATAAATTTATAATTTATATACGACAGTGTTATATTATCGAAAACTTACCGCAGCTTGCCAAACAAAAGCTAAGAGAAAAAAGAGTACAGGTATTACTGGCATAACATCCACAATTGGATTCAAAAAAGCGTAGGCTTCTGGCAATTTAGTGAAGAAAAAACTACTCGAATAAAAAGCAGAGTTAAAACCAATACAGATCAAACTAAAGATATTAAGCATAACAAACATTTTGTTCTTTAAGATATAAGATATATAATTGTATTTTTTGGGGTTAAGTTTATCTTTTGTGAATTAGTTATGAGTTAAGTTAATTAAGTTTAACTTATTTAAGATATTAATATTTTTTATCTAGTATATATATATATTATTTTTTAATATATAAATAAATATCCCCATATTTTTTTGTATAGAGTTTAATAAATATATAAGAAAAAAAAAAAAAAAAAATAATAACTAAAAAATAAAAAAATAAATAAAAAAAAAAGTGGACTAAAAAAAAATATTCTTTGATTTAAAGATTAAAATTTTCCCAACTCAAAATCTTTGCGTTATGAAATAAAAAAGAGAATAGAAAAGTCATGCTTTCATATAATATCTTAATTCAATTATAATTAATGATCAAGAATTTCAATTTTATCCTATACCTACCCATATCAAAATAACAGCAACAATCTTCTCTAAATAGTTAGATATTAAAATACGAATTGACCAATAAATGAGTACCGATATTATTATGAGTCTAGAATAAGAATGTCTAAATGGGGCGTGGCCGAGTGGTAAGGCGCCGGGTTTTGGTCCCGCTATTCGAGGGTTCGAATCCTTCCGTCCCAGAGCATACTCACGTGTGATAGAAATCGTATCAAAATAAAGATTGTATATCGGAGAAGGGGGATTGTCTTTCTTTTTTTTGAATACTGATTTTATCATATATTCATCTTTTATTACATAAATCTCTTAATTTACACATTTCCATATCCCCTTTCTCTCTTATTTTATTACGATTACGGATATGGATATCTTATTCCATATATGGAAATAGAGAGCCCCCCTTTTTCTATATTTATACAAAGAATATTATACTCTTTTTTTTTTATAAATATAAATGTTAATAAATAGATGTAATAAAAGTTAGAATCCATTTTTCTATTTTATTAATATAAAAAAAAAATTTAATAAGAAAAAAAAAAGATAGAATAGAATTGACCGTTCGAGTATTAAAAATTGCACAAAAAAATGATATACAGGGGGACATTTCATATAGATGGTATAGACCTTCTATATTGAATTGTGGATACAGAAATGATAGAATCATTTCTGATTGGACCAAATATGAGTATTCGATAGAAGTGAAAGAAAATATCTAATAAATCAAATAAAGAAAGAAAATAAAAACCTTTCAATTATAGGACTGAGTATCTAATGAATTCAATAGTTCCGATAGAATTTCAATTTCTATAATTGAAATGAAAAAGAGCATCGTAATTAGACCCTAATAAAAAAAAAAGGGGGGGATATGGCGAAATTGGTAGACGCTACGGACTTAATTGGATTGAGCCTTGGTATGGAAACCTACCAAGTGATAACTTTCAAATTCAGAGAAACCCTGGAATTAACAATGGGCAATCCTGAGCCAAATCTCATTTTTTGAAAACAAAAAAACAAAGACGGGTTCGGCAAGAAAAAAAAGGAGGGATAGGTGCAGAGACTCAATGGAAGCTGTTCTAACAAATGGAGTGAATGGCATTGCATTAGTAAAAGTTCCATTGATCCTCCCTAAAAGATTGAGGATAAACGTATATACATACGTATTCGTACTCAAATGATTAATGATGGCGCGAATCCTATTTCTATTTATTTTTTTCTATGATAAAAAAATAAATCTTTGTGAATCGATTCCAAGTTGAAGAATCGAGTATTCATTGATCAAACCATTCACTCCACTATAGTTCGATAAAATAAATCTTTTGAAGAACTGATTAATCGAACGAGAATAAAGATAGAGTCCCATTCTACATGTCAATGTCGACAACAATGAAATTTATAGTAAGAGGAAAATCCGTCGACTTTATAAATCGTGAGGGTTCAAGTCCCTCTATCCCCAAAAGGCTCGTTTAACTACCTAATCTTTGAACCTATATTCTACTTTCATTAGGAATTCCAAATTCGTTATGTTTCTCATTCATTCTATTCTTTCACAAACGGATCCGTGTGGACTTTTTCTTTTCACAAACCCCGAATCCGTTTGGAATAGAAATATATAAAGGATATATAATACATGTACAAATGTACATCTTTGAGAAAGTAATCCCATTTTAATTTTAATAATTACCAATACATACCATTACCCTACTGAAACTCATTTTTTTTTCTTTTTTAAGATCAAAAAAATTACGAGTATTTGGAATACTCTAATGGAATACTCCCCTTTTTTTCGTCTTTTTAGTTGACATATATTCAAGCATTTTTATAAAATAAAAATGAGGATGATGCATCAGGAATAGTCGGGATAGCTCAGCTGGTAGAGCAGAGGACTGAAAATCCTCGTGTCACCAGTTCAAATCTGGTTCTCGGCACATAATTTGTATGAGCATCTATTCTTAATTCAATTAGGGTTCGACAAATCTATTCATTAATAGTAGATCATCATCCATACTTATCCATCTAGATATACTCTTTCTAGATAAGAGAAGAATCCTTATATATCCTTATGAATATTTATGTATATAAGGTACGTAATATAAGGTATGTAAAATTTATGTATATAAATTTTATAAAAGAAAAGAATTCATTTGGGTTCCTTTTTTTTTCTTTTTTTTTTTGTTACTTTTTCGGGGCCAAAAGAGTGAAATCCGCGGTACATAACAAAGTTCATGATGCGGAAATTTGTGAGTTCATCCTATTGGCTCGGCTCATCCGAAATAAGTATTTTGCTAATTTGAGAATCTCAATTCATCCTTATCCGAATTTGTTTTTTATTAATCCGTATCTTTTTTTATTGATCTTTTTTTTTTTTACATTTAGCTCATCGTTTTATCCTTTTCGGCCTATAATACTAGAAATAAGATTTCGATTAATTTGTCTGATTTCACTTCAATTACTTTGAAATTACCTTGTATGGTATATAAGAGAACGCACAAATATTCCTTAAATATCTAGAGTTGTAGAAGTGAAAATTTTCTTATTATTATTATTATTCAACGAGCATCCTGTATTTCATAAAAGTGGGGGGTGATATAATCTTTACGTAAAGGCCATCCTACCCAATTTTCAGGCATTAAGATACGTTTCGGGCGTGGATGATTATCATAATGGATTCCCAACATATCATAAGATTCTCTTTCTTGAAAATCCACACTTTTCCAAACCCAGAAAACAGAGGGAATTCTAGGATTGTTCCTAGGGACAAATACTTTTATGCGTACCTCTTCTGATTGATCTATACCAGACTCTATTCTCGCAAGATGATATACACTAGCTAATAGTCCGCCCGGTTCTACATCATAGGCACATTGGGCACGTATATAAT